AATAAATGCCCAAGTTTCCTTCGGATCCCAATTCCAATATGATCCCCATGCTTCGTTAGCCCATACAGCTCCCGAAAGAATCCCCACAGTTAAAAAGATAAATCCTAGACTAATAACCCGATAACTCCAATAATCCAATTGTTGAATTAATTGAGACCTGTAATAATTCTTAGCAGAAATAAAAGAAGTATTTTTTAAAACTAAAACATTACTTTCTTCATTCATGTATTTGGTCTTACTGAAGAAAAACGGCGGATTTAATAAATGATTAAAAAAAATCTTTCTTCTTTTTCGAAATGTAATAACCAAAAGTGCTACTGATAATAGTGATCCACATAAAAGGGCTGAGTAGCCCAATATCATCATACTTACGTGCATTATTAACCATTCAGATTGAAGAGCAGGTACTAATATTTTAGATTGATGTATTTCAGTTAAAAGACCTGAAGTAGCAAAACCTTGGGTAAAAATAGCACTAGGGCCTGTTATTGTGCTTAACAAATTTTTATTTTTTTTTAAATACGGAACAATATGAATAAGGGAGAAACTCCAGGAAAGGAAAATTAACGATTCATATAAATCACTTAGTGGAAAATGCCCCGAATAAATCCAACGAGTAATTAATAATCCTGTTATACAGAAAAAAGAAATAACCATGCCCTTTTCTGACGAATCATATAGTTTTACTATTTCATCAATTAAAAAGGTTATCAACTTAATTGTAATTACAATTACAATTATCGAAAAAGAAATATGAGTTAATATATGCTCTAAGGTTGAAAATATCATAAAAAATCTTAAAAAAGGAAAAGTACCTTAATTTTAATTACAAAATGGAAATCGGGAATTGAATTCATTATAGGATCTATTTCTCTTTTTTAGAAGAAGGTATGCCGCTACTCGGACTCGAACCGAGATGCTCTAGCACTGCTTCCTAAGAGCAGCGTGTCTACCAATTTCACCATAGCGGCTTGTCTTCAACTCATAATAGCCTATGAATAAGCAATCGTCGAGATTGAAAGAAGTCAATTTAGTGCAATATTATTTTTTAAGTAAAATTAATGAACAAAAAATTGTTTAAGTTTTAGATTTTAGTTAACTTCACTTAGGACTTTCATGAATTTTTTGTTTTCCTGACAACGGAATTCGTGTAACTCAACAGTTCTGCTCTTATCAAGGGTTATAGAACTGAAAAAAACTTTTTTTTATTGGAATTGTGAGAAACCAAATTAAGTTGATGGGGAAATAAGACTCCCCACCTTGTCCACCTTGTAAATTAGAAAATAGACTAAAATAAAAAGAGAGGGAAACTTTGTATCTTTTTTTATTCTTTTGTTTTGTCAATATCTTATTCTTTTTAAGAATTAAATAAACAGAAGAATTGTTATTCTACAAGGTGAAGCGAGTTCAATTTCATATGGATAAGTTATAGGTAATAGAAATCATTAATTTGAAGTTTTGATTCAAAAAAACGAATCAATTTTTTCAATTAAGTGGATTTAGATTCTTTTTTATTATTTAGTTGTTTGCCGCACAACAAAACTTTTTGACTTTCCTGTAGAAAGAGACTTTCCTAACGAAAAAGCTTTTAACGATGTCCAATACCCCCTCCTTTTCCAAATATTTTTACGAATACGCTTTTTTGATATAGAAGTACGTTTTTTTGGAACTGCCATTTTAAAATGAAGAAATTACTTATTAGTTTAGCTGGATGTGAAAGACATCTAGTGTAATCATTGCTTATTGTTCATTATCTATTCTCTAACTAATATTTTTTTTTTTCAAAGTTGTTATTATATAAAATATCCTTAAAAAGAATAGTTTGTATTTCTTTTTGTATTTTTCTTTCAAGCTATATCTATAGAAGCTACCGTGCCGTGTAAATCGAATTGATTGAACTTATAATAAAATAAAGAATTCAAAAGACTATTTCTTTTATTCTATTTCTTTTTGTCGATTGTCGTTGTTCTACATTTTATTTTTATGGAATAAAAAATTTAGAAAGTGTAAGATAGAAACTTCACTCCTGCTTAATGAAAAAACCAAATTCCCTTTATATTAATTTCAATTTTGACACTCGTAATGAATCTCGCTTATATCATTTGACCAATTAGAACTTCTTGATTTGAATATTTGAAGTATTTAGCAGAGACTCAGAATAAAAATTTAAAATAATATTGAAGTTCGTTTAAGTTAATGCATATCTTTTTTTTCTATTGACTTCTTTCAAAGATCCGGCGAATCGGAAACAATTAATTAAGTAAGAATTAAAAAACTTTTTATGGAACAGACATATCAATATGCGTGGATCATACCCTTGCTTCCACTTATGATTCCTATGTTAATAGGAGTGGGGCTTCTTCTTTTTACGACAGCAACAAAAAATCTTCGTCGTATGTGGGCTTTTCAGAGTATTTTATTGTTAAGTATAGTCATGATTTTTTCAATCAATTTGTCTATTCAACAAATCTATAGAAATTTCATCTACCAATATCTATGG